TCTCAAGGAAATCCCCATTCCCCACTTTTTTTGGAAAAAATGGAAGATTTTCCTTTTCCTATATCCGACTTAATGAAACTTTTTTTTAATATTAGAAACTGGTTGGGTAAAAAATCAGAATTCGAAATTTTAGATCAACAATTCCAAATAAAAAAAAACAACCAGGAAGACGCAATAGAATTCTGGGAGAACATTCCATATGCACAAAAATCAAGAAGTGTTCTGTTACTAGTTCAATCAATTTTTAGAAGATATATTAAATTACCCTTATTGATAATAGTTAAGAATATTGGCCGTATTTTATTACGGCAATCTCCGGAATGGTATGAGGATTTCCAAGATTGGAATAGAGAAATTTATCTAAAGTGCAGCTATAATGGTCTTCAATTCTCCAAAACAGAATTTCCTAAAAATTGGTTAATAGACGGTTTTCAGATAAAAATACTATATCCTTTTCATTTGAAACCTTGGAACAGATCTAAGCTACGACTTTATGATATAGATCGAAAGCAACAAGATGATTTTGATTCTTGTTTTTTAACCGTTTTGGGAATGGAAACGGAATATCCTTTTGGTCCTCCTCGAAAAACACCTTCCTTTTTTGAACCCATTTTAAAAGATATAGACTATAAAGTCGAAATCAGAAAATTTAATTTTCGAGTTCGAAGAGTTTTAAAAAAAATAACAAAGAAAGAAGCAAAAGCCTTTTTGTTTGTAAAAAAAAAAATAAAAGAACTTTTAAAAGGAAAGAAAATTCCATTATTTATACCGAGAGAAATATATGAATCAAGTGAAACTCAAACGGAAAAGGATTCTATAATCAGCAATAAAATAATTAATGAATCATTTAGTCAAAATAGATCTACAGGTTGGACAAATTATTCACAGGCAGAAGAAGAAATAAAACATAGAATTGATAGAAGAAACACAATTAGAAATCAAATAGAAGAAAAAAAAAAAAATAAAAAGAATAATGGAGAATCACTCCCAAAAATTTGGAAAATATTAAAAAGAAAAAATATTGAATTAATAGTTAAATTTTTCATTGAAAAAATATACATAGATATATTTCTATGTATCATTAATATGCGCAGAATAGCTCTACAACTTTTTATGGAATCAACCAAAAAAATTCTTGAGAAATACATTCACAACAATGAAACAAATCAAGAAGGAATTAATAAAAAAAATAAAATTGAATTGATTTCGCCTATGACTATAAAGGCTTTTGATAATCTTAGAAATAGTAAGCGGAAGTCACATATTTTTTTTGATTTATCTTACTTGTCACAAAAATATGTATTTTTAAAATTATCACAAACCCAAGTTATTAATTTCAATAAGTTAAGATCTATTCTTCAATATAATGGACCGTCTTTTTTTATTAAGAATGAAATCAAGGATTTTTTTGAAAGACAAGGAATATTTGATTCCGAAATAAGACATAAGAAACTTCAAAATTATGGAATGAATCCATGGAAAAATTGGTTAAGAGGTCATTATCAATACGATTTATCTCAGATTACATGGTCTAGATTAGTTCCACAAAAATGGCGAAATGGAATAAATCAATGCCATACGTCTCAAAATAAGGATTTAAGGAACTGGTATTTCTATGAAAAGGACCAATTATTTGATTACAAAAAAAAACAAAATGCGAAAGTATATTTATTACCAAATAAAGAGGATAATTTTCAAAAAAACTATAGATATGATCTTTTATCATATAAATATATTCATTCTGAAACTAAGAAGAAGTCCTATATTTATAGATCATCATCATCATTAGAAACAAATAAGAAGCAAGAAAATTCCAGCAGAAATAAAGAATTTAACATACTCAAGAATATTCCTATCAAGAATTATCTAGGAAAAAGTGATATTATATATATGGAAAAAAATACAGATAGAAAATATTTGAGTTGGAAATTTAAAACAAATATTCAAGTTGAACCTAATAAGGACAAAATAAAGGATAAAATTCATATTTTTTATCTTCCAATTGATTCAAATTCCGAAATCAATTACAAAAAGGTCTTTTTTGATTGGATGGGAATGTCTTTTGATTGGATGGGAATGAATGAAAAATTCTTAATCTTAAATCGCCTCATATCGAATCCGAAAAATTTTTTCTTTCCAGAGTTTGTGATACTTTATCATAAATATAAAGAGAAACCTTGGTTTATCCCAAGCAACTTACTTCTTTTTAATTTGAATATAAATCCAAATTTTAGTGAAAATCAAAATATCAAGAGAAAGCAAGAGGAGAATGAGGATTTTTTAAATTTTAGCCCATCAAATTCAAAACAATATTTTGAATTAAAGAATCAAAACAATATTGAAGAATATTTTTTAGAATCGATCGAAAAACTAAAAATATTCCTTAAAAGAGATTTTCCTTTGCAATTAAGATGGACTGGACGTTTGAATCAATTGAATCAAAAAATGATGAATAATATCCAGATATATGGTCTCCTGGTTAGCCTCATAAATGTAAGAAAAATTACTATATCCTATATTCAAAGGAAAGAAATGAATCTGGATATAATGAGGAGGCGTTTAAATCTTACACAATTAACGAAAAAGGGAATATTAATTATGGAACCTGCCCGTCTATCTGTAAAAAATGACGGACAGTTTCTTATGTATCAAATCATAGGTATTTCATTGGTTCATAAAAGTAAGCAACAGAGTAATCAAAGATACCGAAACCCCCAAAACGTTGCTAAGAATAATTTTGATGAATCCATTTCAAGACATAAAAGAAAAACTTTAAATAGAAACAAAAATAATTATGATTTGCTTGTTCCTGAAAAAATTTTATCGTCTAGACGTCGTAGAGAATTGAGAATTCTAATTTCTTTCAATTTGAATTTAAAGAATCAGAATGCTGTGCATAAAAATCAATTATTTTGCAAGGAGAACAAGATAAAAAACTGGAGTCAATTTTTGGATGAAAGTAAAAAAATTGACAGAAAAAAAAATGAATTAATTCAATTAAAGTTCTTTTTTTGGCCTAATTATCGATTAGAAGATTTAGCTTGTATGAATCGCTATTGGTTTGATACCAATAATGGGAGCCGTTTGAGTATGTTAAGGATATATATGTATCCCTGATTTAAAATTTTGAGTTTCCTATATATTCTGTTGTTCTATTCTATCAATCATATTTTTTCATTTTTCTATTGATTAATGTTAATTGATAAAATAAAGAATATATAAAATTATGATTATTGTGTATACTACATTAAAATTTCTGACATTATTATTACTGATCAATAAAATAAATATCTGTAAAAAGGGGAGTGTGAAATTATTTTATGGTAAAAAATTCATTTATTTCAATTATTTTGCAAGAACAAGAAGAAAACAAAGAAAACAGAGGATCTGTTGAATTTCAAGTAGTAAGTTTCACCAATAAGATACGGAGACTTACTTCACATTTGGAATTGCACAAAAAAGACTATTTATCTCAGAGAGGTCTGCGGAAAATTCTGGGAAAACGTCAACGCTTGCTGGCTTATTTGTCAAAAAAAAATAGATCGCGTTATAAAGAATTAATAGGGCAGTTGGGTATTCGAGAGAGAAAAACTCGTTAATTTGAAGAGTTAGTTTTAATTATTCGCTTAAAGTTTGATGAACTTCTTTTCGCTTTCAGCAATTCATGGAAGAATGAATCAGGAAAAACCTATGACTGTACCAGCTAGAAAAGACCTCATGATAGTCAATATGGGACCTCACCACCCATCAATGCATGGTGTTCTTCGACTCATTGTTACTCTAGATGGTGAAGATGTTATTGACTGTGAACCAATATTGGGTTATTTACACAGAGGTATGGAAAAAATTGCGGAAAATCGAACAATTATACAATATTTGCCTTATGTAACACGTTGGGATTATTTAGCTACTATGTTCACAGAAGCAATAACTGTAAATGGGCCAGAGCAATTAGGCAATATTCAAGTCCCTAAAAGGGCCAGTTATATCAGAGTCATTATGTTGGAGTTAAGTCGTATAGCTTCGCATTTGTTATGGCTTGGCCCTTTTATGGCAGATATTGGGGCACAGACTCCCTTCTTCTATATTTTTCGAGAAAGAGAATTGATATATGACCTATTCGAAGCTGCCACCGGTATGCGAATGATGCACAATTTTTTTCGTATTGGCGGAGTCGCTGCTGATTTACCTCATGGCTGGATAGATAAATGTTTGGATTTTTGCGATTATTTTTTAACAGGAATTGCTGAATATCAAAAGCTTATTACACGGAATCCCATTTTTTTAGAACGAGTTGAAGGAGTAGGCATTATTGGTGGAGAGGAAGCAATAAATTGGGGTTTGTCGGGACCAATGCTACGAGCTTCCGGAATACAATGGGATCTTCGTAAAGTTGATCATTATGAGTGTTACGACGAATTTGATTGGGAAGTCCAATGGCAAAAAGAGGGGGATTCATTAGCTCGTTATTTAGTACGAATCAGTGAAATGACAGAATCCATAAAAATTATTCAACAGGCCCTAGAAGGAATTCCTGGAGGGCCCTATGAAAATTTAGAAATCCGCCGCTTTGATAGAGTAAAAGATACTGTATGGAATGAGTTTGACTATCGATTCATTAGTAAAAAACCTTCTCCGACTTTTGAATTGTCGAAGCAAGAACTTTATACGAGAGTCGAAGCACCAAAGGGAGAATTGGGAATTTTTCTGATAGGAGATAAGGGTGTTTTTCCTTGGCGATATAAAATTCGTCCCCCGGGGTTTATTAATTTGCAAATTCTTCCTCAGTTAGTTAAAGGAATGAAATTGGCTGATATTATGACGATACTAGGTAGTATAGATATCATTATGGGAGAAGTTGATCGTTAAAATGATAATTGATACAACAGAAGTACAAGCTATCAATTCTTTTTCTAGATTGGAATCCTTAAAAGAGGTCTATGGGATCATATGGATGCTTATCCCTATTTTTACTCTTGTATTAGGAATCACAATAGGTG